CCCAAAAATTCGCCAATTTCGCATGAGATAGTATAACCCCTTACCCTTCAGAAATACCTGATACAGGGGAATAAAAAAGAATCCAATTTTCGGATATATCCTTTCCTTTCACCTCCCCGGGATTGTAGTTCAATTGGTCAGAGCACCGCCCTGTCAAGGCGGAAGCTGCGGGTTCGAGCCCCGTCAGTCCCGACGGATCCAATCAATACATCAATTCAACTCCCTCTTTTCTATGAAAGGTGTGGCATAGTCGGATTTCATTCCTAAAGGGAATCTTTTTTTTCTTTCGCATTTCTCATCAAATATATAGATGAAAATTTTTATTACTTCAACTAGAACTCGTACCGATTGGTGGGAGAAAGACATACGTGGATTAGTACAATTGTTGATAGCATTATATTCAGTATTCCAAAAAATATTGGGTCTGCTTTTTCGATTGCTCCCGATTCGGGGAACAGAGTATGGAATAGAATACCCTATATTTCCAATTTCCAGGGAGCACATACACAAAAGGAATTCGTTTTTTATACAACCCAAAATGAATTGAATCGAAGCCCCCCCTTGGACTACTTTTCTTTTCTAGATTCAACTATCTTCTTTTCTGGCTCTGATTTTTTGGAACCTCAATTACTAATTTGAAAAAAAAAATTCATGCAAATTGCATACTGAGCTTTTGATATATCTGTCCCAATACTAATCATCTAAGGAAGGAAGATAAAAGAAAGCTAAAGATCAACCAAGGACCCCACCCCTCTTAGTGAAGAAATGCAGAATTTTTTCCTTCCTATTTCCCATTTCTTTTTGGGTTTCCATGGAAACCCAAAAAGAAATGGGAAATTAGACCCTTTCTAACGAGATTCATCTTTATCACACTTCTTTGTATTCCAAGAAAATTGGATCATTAAAAACGTAGTTTAGAACTTAACTTCTTTTTTTCCCTTTCACTCACTTCTATTGTTTATTTTATTAAATTCAAATCAAAAAATAGCAAAGGAGCAATGCGCCATGGATGGAATCAAATATGCTGTATTTACAAGCAAAAGTATTTGCTTATTCGATTGAGAAAAATCAATATACTTTTAATAGTGAATCAGGATTAACTAGGACAGATTAATAGAAAAAAATCACATATCAGCTAATATATTCCCTTTTTCTTTTCTAGTAATGTTTTATTCGATTTCGAATACGAATAATAGTTCACTGCGATTTTAACATATCTATTGTTTTTATTTTATTTGTTTTCGACTTCTTTTTAGAACTTTTTAGAAAGAGAAGTAAAGAAACAAAATGAATAGTAAAGAATGATTCCTTTTGAATTGAATAATAGATTCATTATTTGGGTTTGTGATTAATGAAAGTCGAACGGTGGTGAGATGATACTTCATCTGAGGATGATACAAGGAAGGCGTAGGGTAGGTTAGAGAAAAGAAAGAATGGAACAGAATAATAAATAAAAGAATTCTTGATTGGATCAGGGAATCCTATTTTGGATTCGATATGGATAAAAGACCTTCCTATGGTATATACTATTCAATTCTCGACGATGAATTGATTTGATAGGTCTGATATTGTTATTCATCTCACGATATTGATCCGATTCAATATCATCGAGAGGGGTAATTCATCCATTGAATTTACAGACGAAAGATTGATCATCTCTATGGGATTAAATCCCGAGTTATTGTGAAGTAAAAAACACCGAGATTATGGAAGTAAATATTCTTGCATTTATTGCTACTGCACTGTTCATTCTAATTCCTACTGCTTTTCTACTTATCATTTACGTAAAAACAGTCAGTCAAAATGATTAAAAATTCCTATTCATTTAATAAATTTGAATGAAACGCGACTTCTGAGTTCTTATCAATGATTGAAGAAAGAAAATGAAAAGAATTTCAATTTCACGTAATGAGCGGACTCGAATCGGCAGTATTCAATGGGATCTGATAGTATGGTAGAAAGAAATATATGAATCGTTCTTTCTTTCTACCATACTACTATTAAATGGAAATGTATCCTTGATAATAAAAGCTTAATATCGATCACTCTCCAATATTATCTCTCTATATAATATGTAGATATCGATCTCATATATGGACTATACATAGGACCCAATTCGATTTCTTTTCTACATCTATTTGTTCCGATCAATCTGAAATAATCGAAAGAGAGCTCTTACTCTTATGTTTCGAATTCTTCGATTTCTTATTATTTCTAAGATGAATCTCCGTATCTATTGAAATAATCAATCAAGGAAAGTTATAATAAGAAAGTGGGTTTTTCATTTAGCATTTCGAAGAAGTAATTGATTGAGCCATTGACAGGACTTCTATGAGAGCTTCTTCGAATAATTTTGAAAAAGAATAGTAAAGCTTATCCATTTTTAACAGAGTTTTAATGTTTGAACCATGAAGTCAAATGAGTCCATAAAGCATAAATCCAATTTATAAAATAATAAAAGAAGCGGTAAATGCACAATATGCGACTCTCTCAAGGGAAGATCTTATTATACTATCCCTTTAAACAATCAATATTTCTATATTCTTTCTCATAGAAAGTGTGTATACACTTAACAGAACGACTTCTTTTTTGAACAGTAAGGAGGGAAATAAATAAAAGGGGGTCCGGTCTTCCTCATTGTCCATATATACTTCTGGTAAGAGCCCCTTCGTTGAAATCGAAAATTTAGGAAGAATTCGGTTGGAATAAATTTCCTATCATCTGTATTCCCTTTCAAAATACAAAGAAAGGGAATCATTGAAATATCTGTTTGATTGAAAAAGTATTATTCATATAATACATTAATTCGACTAGAATCCAATGAAATTTCAAAAATGATGCTATTTTGATTTAAAATCGTTAAAAATGCTTTGCAGAACGATCTAGAAAACAATTGATACAGTTTTCGTGATCAACTCAAATTAATTAGTAATACCTCTAAAGCCCACTTCTTCCCCATACTACGAGTGAAAGAGAAAATGTAAAGACTACCATTAAAGCAGCCCAAGCGAGACTTACTATATCCATGTGAATTATGTCCCCTATTTCGATGAATATTAAGGAATTTTTACATTATTCCTCACTAATAATAGTCGAATCAATTGGTCAGAGTCAAAAAGGTATTCTGACCCAACACTCTTGGATGAACCAATCCAATAAACCCATTTATAAAAAATTCCTATATGATTTCGAATCGGGAAAGATTAAACACAACAATCAAAATAGAGAGTGATATCTCAAAGGAATGTTTCTAATCGAAGATATAGGAATAGATTAATTTATTCCTATTCTTTTTTTGTCGATCTTCATAAGATAAGTAAAAAGCATAAAAAGATAGATCACTATCTAGTCCATACCTCTATTTCCTATTTGATCGAATTCGTAACGTCTCCCAATTGTCTATGTGAAAGAGTTGGGTGGAAGTTGATTATGTTCTTTTCTTGACTGGGGGTTTGCCGAAAAGAATTTCCTTTTGTACTTTTTAAAAACCAATTATCCATCCAATCTAATATTGATTCAATGCCTAAGCATTCAGAGACTCTCGTAAGGCCGTGTATAAATTGCGCCCCTTATCTCCCTAGAATCTTTCTTTGCGTCTAGAATTCAGGGATTTACAATCCTTTTTAAAACCCCAAAATCTTATGCTTAGAATCAAACAAATAGCAAGAGTCGTTTTTCTCTGCTTCTGCTTGGTGGGGAATAATTGGGCTGGTTATATCAGCAGAACAGAATAGGAGATTTCGAATATTTTGTTGATTAGGCGACACCCAGATTTGAACTGGGGAAAAAAGATTTGCAGTCCCCCGCCTTACCGCTCGGCCATGTCGCCAAAAGAATACAAAATAGATGAAACTTTTCCCCTTTGGGTTGGATTAGTGAACTTCTTTTTTTTATTGGACTTGCATTTTGCATCCAGCTCAAAAGACACGATGCCTAAAAACTTCTACTCCCTTTTCTATTGACAAAAATATGGATTTTCCGTCACAAAAACCTAAACTTATAACAAATTTGAACCATTAACTATTGACTGCTGACTGTTAATTCATCAGCGATTCTTGAATTTGACTCTCTATTTTTGTTTTCCTACTGAGATAAGAAAATACAAATTGATATAGAACTCATCAATATGGATTCTTTTGAATAAAAACCCTTCTAAATTCTAATAAATTAGAATTCTAACAACAATTATGAGTATATGGAAACCCGAAAATCGAAATTGTTACACAGATATCTAACGGGGTATTTGATTTCTATATGTTGTCTATAGAAAATTCTCTGTCAATTATCGTGCTTCGATTTTTCATTAAATAAAATACATTGGAATAAAAAATGGAAATTTTTGGATAGAGCACGACTGGACCGACGCTACCCCGACTAGAACGACAATAAGGAGGAAGAAGGATCTATATACTATATCTACACATGTATTAATAAATACAACCCAACCCCTCTTCTACACCTCACAATCGTATTCTACAAATTCAATTCAAAAATAGGTAAAAATACCTCTCTTCTCGGCGAATCATTTTTTCAAGAATAGAATCCATGAAAGGGGTTAAGTGCAAAAAATCGACTCTCTATTTTTTCTTATTTTTATGGTTTTCTATCAGTGAAAAGAGCAAATACTGAATCCGTTTTTTTCTAGTAGTCAAGCAGATTCGAATATGGAATAATATAGAATGTAAAAATAAAAAGAATTCTCTTCAATTCAATCAAAACATAAAAAAGCTTTTAATTCTATTAGGGGTGAATAAAAATTCGATTGAATAAAATGGAGGAACCGCTTTTGTGCTTAAGTACCAAGGCGGCAAAAGTGTGTCTTTTTTCCTGCTCGCTCTCAGAGAGTTTGCGATATTCTCTTTCTTAGTTTTTTTATTTAAATTGTTTATAAACGACCCCGTTTTACCATTTAAGGGGACTCTTTGTAGTTGGTAATTTCCTTAATTTTCGAGTTCTGTGTCAACGTTAAAATACTGACATAATCATGCGGTTAAGATCGATCTAAACCATCATATTATGTAAAAAAATGGAGAAACAAAAAAATAATGATAAGACCAGACATTATTGGGTATTCTTTGTTCAGGATTTGGATCTTAGGATTGTCTCCGAGAATATATACTTCTCTTATTAGAGCAAATATATCTACGTTAGGGGATCTGTTGATCGCAATCGCAAATCCGGAGGACCTTCTGCAAATCGAAGGTTTGGAGAAAGAGGATCTAGAACAGATCCGCAGAAAACTAGACCATTTTAATGAGAACTATTTCGGACAAAGCTACCCTTACCCTCTTTTTTGAAATACAATGGAAATTGTTTATAAATAATCTCGTTTTACCATTTAAGGGGACTCTTTGACGTTGGCAATTTCCTTAATTTTCTAGTCCTGTGTCAACGTTAAAATCATGATATAATCATCCGGTTAAGATCGATCTAAACCATCCTATTATGTATATGATTCAACATGCCAACGATTAAACAACTTATTAGAAATACAAGACAGCCAATCAGAAATGTCAGGAAATCCCCCGCTCTTGGGGGATGCCCTCAGCGTCGAGGAAGATGTATTAGGGTGTATGTGCGACTCGTTTCGATCATGGGCTAGGACAAAAGAAAGAAAATCTTTTTTCCATTCTCAATGATCAATACCACTAAATCGGATAAAATGGAATAAGCCCATTCACTATCGAAAAATGAGAAAATCTAGCATATCCCTCTAGTGTGTAGAAAATTTATGGTTTCCATTGGTGCCAATCCAATCACCTCAATTTAAGATGAGAAAGAATTCCCCGTTGGTATTAAATGGTTATCCATTAAGCGGGGAAAATCCTATGTTAAAAAAACAGAAAGATTAGACTCCCTCTCTTGCAAGAACGGACTAACAGGGTCAGCTACCCAGCTAATCTTTATAATTAAATACCGTTACTGTATAGGTAGATCTCGTTGTGAAAGACCTATTGCTAACTCATCGGTAGAGCCAAAGAGTGTGAACTGTACAAGTTACCAAGAAGAAGAAGGCTAATTCAATGAAGTAAGAGGCTCCGGTGTATAGAGAAGGCCTCACCGTTTAAGAAGTAACCATAGAAACGATGGAACCCACTATTTCGTTATCCATTGACTACTTTTTTTTATTTACTATGTTTTTGATACCTAGTAGGATACAATTTCTTTTTTTCTAGGCATTTTACCTGTATCTTGAAAAAAGAAAAAATTGTGGTTGGGAAGGTTAGAGTAGCCAACGCCATTGGAATTTTTTTTTATACATTGGAAAAATACGTTTTGTTATTAATAGACTAAGGAGGGGTAAAAGAATAACCAAACGAAAGGAAATCCATTAGTTATTCCTCAAAGTTTCATTTATTCAATGACCAGAACTCGCCGGGGATATATAGCTCGTAGACGTAGAACAAAAATGCGTTCAGTTGCAGCAGGATGGACTCTTACTGGAACTAGTCCTCAACATCAAATAAAAGCTTTGTATTCGGCTCATCGGGATAGGGATAGGCAAAAGAGAAATTTTCGTTGTTTGTGGATTACTCGTATAAACGCAGTAATTCGCAAAATGTGGGTATTCTATAGTTATAGTAGATTTATACATGATTTGTACAAGAGAGGCTCCTCTCTTAATCGTAAAATGCTTTCGCAAGTAGCTATCCTTCATCAGAATTGTCTTTATCTAATTTCTAAGAAGAATACGATTTCCAACGAGATCATATAAAGATCATATATAGAAGTAGATTGTACGAACTACAGCGGAATAATTTAAACAGAGTTCCCCGGAGGGTGACCCCCCTGGGGAAGCTAAAGTCGAAATTCATTTGAAAAAATATGATAAAGTAGTCAAAATGAATGAAAGCGTTCAAAAAAAGTCTTTTTTCGTTTTCTACGATTTTTTCTTACTCTTATGACACGATAATAAAATCTGGATTTTTGGAACAAAATGGGGTTGAATTCGGATTGAAATTTTGATTCAATTGAAGAAAAAAAGAGCAAGCCTATTTCTTTTTCTTTTTCTTTCGGTTTCTAAAATTCTTAGTTCTAGCGGTCGACTCGTCTCTTTTCATTTTAACTAGTTTTTCATTATTAAGAAAAGGTATCAAAGATAAAATACGAGCTTGTTTTATAGCAATAGTAATCAATCGTTGTTGTTTCACGGTCACTCCATTCACTCGTCTAGATAATATTTTTCCTTGTTGACTAATACATCGACTAATTAAACTCATGTTGCTATAATCAATTTCATCCGTCGATATCGGGGGTAAAGGCCTACGAAAAGATCGTTTGGATTTACGAAAACGTTGTTTGAATTTATTCATGGTTTGTTTATTTCATTTTTTTTAATTCTAATTAGAATAATTTTCTAATAATTATGATAGTATATTAGTTTTCCCTTTATTTCGAAGGGTGACACACAGGTGCTCGGTTCGATCTATTTCGTTATCTCCCCATGAATTGTATGTTTGTAACAATAAGGACAGAATTTTCTCAATTCCAATCGCTTAG